CTTCTACGAATAGCTCGTAATGCTGCGTCTCTTCCGAGACCGGGACCTTTTATCATGACTTCTGCTCGTTGCATACCTTGATCGACTACTGTACGAATAGCATTTGCTGCGGCAGTTTGAGCGGCAAAGGGTGTCCCTCTTCTCGTACCCTTGAATCCACAAGTACCGGCCGAGGACCAGGAAACCACCCGCCCCCGCACATCTGTAACTGTGACTATGGTATTATTGAAACTTGCTTGAACATGAATAACTCCCTTTGGTATTCTACGTGCACTCTTACGTGAACCAATACGTACATTCCTACGTGAACCAGTTCTCGGTATAGCTTTTGCCATATTGTATCATCTCATAAATATGAGTCAGAAATATATGGATATATCCATTTTATGTCAAAACAGATTTCTTATTTGTACATTGAGCCCTTTAGCGGGTCTGATTATCCTTGTCTTTGTTTATGTCTCGGGTTGGAACAAATTACTATAATGCGCCCCCGCCTACGGATTAGTCGACATTTTTCACAAATTTTTCGAACGGAAGCTCTTATTTTCATATTTGTCATTCCTTATTTTAATTCTTTTTTGGTAGAAAATAAGTTTCTTGAAATTTTGCATCTCGAATCGTATCGAATAAAAATGACCTAATCTTTCGAATCCTTGTTTCGGAGTCGATAAATTATACGTCCTCTGGTTGAATCATAACGACTTACTTCAATTTTGACTTTATCTCCTGGCAGTATCCGTATAAAACTACGTCGGATCTTTCCTGAAACGTAACCTAGAATCAGATCTTCATTATCTAACCGAACTCGGAACATGCCATTGGGAAGCGATTCAGTAATTAAACCTTCATGAATCCATTTTTGTTCTTTCATTTCAGGTAAAGCCCCCCTGAAGTATCAATTAATGGAGGAAAGACGATATTAGACAACTCACCCCCTTTCTTTTTTTTTTTACAAATAGGAAGAGGTTTCGGATCCCATTTGGATATTAAATGGATTACCATATATAACACAAAATTTCTCCACCGATTCGTTCTAGTCGAGCCTCCCGGTCTGTCATTATACCCCGAGAAGTAGAAAGAATTACAATTCCCATCCCACCTAAAATTCTAGGAATTCGTTGAGAGTTAGAATAGATTCGTAAACCGGGTCTACTGATCCGTTTTAAATTTAAAAAATTTCTATAGGGTCTTTTCCCATTCCTTCTATGTCGAAGGGTTAAAACCAAAAAATATTTGTTTTTTTCTCGATGTTTTCTGACGTTTTCGATAAAACCCTCTCGGAAAAGTATTTTAACAATATTTTCGGTAATATTAGTAGATGCTATGCGAACAACTCTTTTTCTATCCATATCAGCATTTCGTATAGAGGTTATTATCTCAGCAATAGTGTCTCTACCCATGATGAACTAAAATTATTGGTGTCTCAAAATTGGATATAATCAACATGTTTTTCTTTTTTTTTTTTATTGATTTATGAATAGGAATTTTGCAAGGTATATGCGTGAGACACAATCTACGAATTAATCTAGTTCTTAATCTATTTCTTTCAAATACCCCAAAGATATCACGATCTCATTTTATTTTATAATACCTCGGGAGCTAATGAAACTATTTTAGTAAAATTCAATTGTCTCAATTCACGGGGGATTGCCCCAAAAATTCGAGTTCCTTTTGGATTTCCTTCTTGATCAATCACAACTGCAGCATTGTCATCATATCGTATTATCATACCGCTGTCACGTTTTAGTTCTTTACAGGTACGAACAATTACAGCTCTCACTACTTCTGATTTTTCTAGGGGCATATTTGGTACTGCTTCTTTAATCACAGCAACAATAACGTCACCAATATGAGCATATCGACGATTACTAGCTCCTATGATTCGAATACACATCAATTCTCGAGCCCCGCTGTTATCCGCTACATTTAAATGGGTCTGAGGTTGAATCATATCAAATTTTTTGTTTATTCTTCCAATGCAAAGGATGAAGAAAATAAAAGAAATATTGTTTGTCCAAAAAAAGAAACCTGCGTTTTTGTTTCATCCCTAAGATTCATCTCTGTCGGTTCTACATTTTTATCCCGAAATAATAAATTGAGTTCGTATAGGCATTTTAGATGCTGCTATTAAAATAGCCCTTCTAGCTATATTTTCGGTTACTCCACCCATTTCATATAGTATTCGCCCCGGTTTAACAACAGCTACCCAATATTCAGGGGATCCTTTCCCCGAACCCATACGTGTTTCAGCAGGTCTTACTGTAACTGGTTTGTCTGGAAATATACGGACCCATATTTTTCCACCACGGCGTGCATTTCGTGTCATTGCTCGTCGACCTGCTTCGATTTGTCTAGATGTGATCCAAGCAGGTTCAAGTGCCTGAAGAGCATATTTACCGAAACAAATATGATTACCTCGATAAGATATTCCCTTCATTCTTCCTCTATGTTGTTTACGGAATCTAGTTCTTTTGGGGTTATAGTTGATGGTTGTTTCAGA